ATAAACAGATCAAATTTAATAAGGTTAATTTTTCACATCTAGTGAGATTGCATATTAATATATTTACGCAGGAAATCAGGGAGAGTAGTTAAAATTCATCAATATAAACAGATCAAATTTAATAAGGTTAATTTTTCACATCTAGTGAGATTGCATATTAATATATTTACGCAGGAAATCAGGGAGAGTAGTTAAAATTCATCAATATAAACAGATCAAATTTAATAAGGTTAATTTTTCACATCTAGTGAGATTGCATATTAATATATTTACGCAGGAAATCAGGGAGAGTAGTTAAAATTCATCAATATAAACAGATCAAATTTAATAAGGTTAATTTTTCACATCTAGTGAGATTGCATATTAATATATTTACGCAGGAAATCAGGGAGAGTAGTTAAAATTCATCAATATAAACAGATCAAATTTAATAAGGTTAATTTTTCACATCTAGTGAGATTGCATATTAATATATTTACGCAGGAAATCAGGGAGAGTAGTTAAAATTCATCAATATAAACAGATCAAATTTAATAAGGTTAATTTTTCACATCTAGTGAGATTGCATATTAATATATTTACGGTGTGGGAAATTTGGGCATTGACTCAGAAGCAGAATTGCTCTGTGGACCTTCCAGAAAATCTAACAGTTCTTAATCCCGGGGGGGGTATTAAGAGTCGCTGGTAGAATAATCCATGGGGGGGGTAAGGGGGGGGTAGCGGGAAAAATTTTATAATTTTTGCAAATTTTTAGTGAAAAAAGTTTTAAAAAAGTGCAAAAGGGGGGGAAATAAGGGTATAGGGGATTTCGCTAGATCGTTAAAAATATGTCTTACAAGCATGCAGGTGATGCCCCGGGGATACCATAGATTAGTGGGACATCAATTATAGCTCTTTGTCCCACCCGAATTTAAATGCCTGCTTTTTGTTGTCCATGGGAAGGGTAGGTGAACACTGCTGAGTGGGTGCCTTGTAGTAAGATATTGGAGATGACGCTCAGAGTGAAACCACCCTGACCTTGCTGATGAATGCCAAAAACCCAAAATAGTCTGGGCCGACCTTGACTTCATTAAGTGGTCTGAGCTTATATTAAGGGTCTTTACTTCACCAGCTGCTAAAGCCTTTTAAAAAGCTTCGGTAGGGTAGATTTATTAATGGGTCCATAGATTCGGTTCCGTCAGAAGCCTTATGAAAAGTGAGAAAAGGGTCAACTTATTTTTTGATCCCGGTAGAGTGCACTGCGAGAGGTCTTTAATATAATTACTGGGTTGAGGTGTGCTAATTTAGTTTAAATGGATAGTCGTTATGTCAAATTACGCAAATATATTGGTAGATATATTCATGGATTATAATAATAGGAGGTGAATAATTATTCTGAAGAAAAAGGGCCCTCTTTTTCTTAAGTGCAATTAGTTATTGTTGTAAGTAATATTCCATTATAGTTAATTATTATATTTGATTGACTGGAATATTCATGATCTAATGCAAGTGAAGGTCTTACCTTGTTTTAATGAATGATACATTCAGTATTGTATTAAAGCAGGTATGTTATATATGAGGGTGTAAAATAATAGTGTTCATTTATTATTCATACATTTTAATTTGTTCTTGTGGCTTGAGGATAAAGAGGTGGATTAAAATTTGGATATGATATGCATATACTTAAGCAAGGGAAGGTCCGATAAAGTAGACATAGTTAAGGCGCTGGCAATCATTCTAAATCATTATTTCAGTTTAGTGGTATTAATCAATTGGTAATTAAGAATCCGCCTTAATGGTAATGATAAGCATGTATTAAATAATTTAATGTATTATTCTAAGTTAGTTGAAAAACATTCATTTATATTTCTAAATAGTATAATGTTAAATTTTGAAGTTCATTTAAAATATTATAAATATTACTAGAAATAAATTAATGCTTATTATACATAGTATGATGGGGTAAATAAATTAATGCTTATTATACATAGTATGATGGGGTAAATAAATTAATGCTTATTATACATAGTATGATGGGGTAAATAAATTAATGCTTATTATACATAGTATGATGGGGTAAATAAATTAATGCTTATTATACATAGTATGATGGGGTAAATAAATTAATGCTTATTATACATAGTATGATGGGGTAAATAAATTAATGCTTATTATACATAGTATGATGGGGTAAATAAATTAATGCTTATTATACATAGTATGATGGGGTAAATAAATTAATGCTTATTATACATAGTATGATGGGGTAAATAAATTAATGCTTATTATACATAGTAACTTGTGACTGCTGCGTAAGCCGTTACTAATGAAAGTATCGTCGATAATAGGTACGTTTTAATTTTCCCTGTCTGTGCCTGTTGTAGAACTTGTATGGCGGGTTTTTGTGCGTGTATAATACTTGTTGCCTTGGTTTTGAGTATAAAGGACTCAACTATAAATGAGATCGTGTGGCCGGCAAGGGAAAGAATAGTTTTTGCGCTAAGTCGATGAATCAAGAAGTTATAAAGGATTGGGTCTAGCAGTTTTTTTGCGGGCCAGTTTGTTGAGACAGGTGTTTTAATGATGTCAAAGGCAAAAAGGAATGCTAGGATTGTAAGTACAGTAGCAGCAAGTTTATTAGGGATTGATATAGTGTGAATAATAGGTGTGTTAGGAATGAGCAGTTGGAGAATTAGTATTCCTGCAAAGATGCTGCCGTAGGCCAGGCGAATAATTGGGGTAACGGCGGATATGTTTAAGGACTCGTTAATAAGTGTGGTTGGGTTATTTAGGCGGGTGTTGCTGAGTAATACGTAGTAGATTAGTCGAATAGAATATACTGCGGTAAATGCGGTTGCCACTAATGTTAGAATAAGCGCAACGGAGTTAGTGAAGGAGTTGTTTATGGTTTCAATAATAGTATCTTTGGAATAAAAAGCAGATAAAAATGGTGTACCTATCAGAGCAAGTGATCCAACTAAAAATGAGGTGGTTGTCATTGGTAAGATGCTGAATAGTCCTCCTATTTTCCGAATGTCTTGTTCATCGTTTAGGGAATGAATAAATAGGCCGGCGCATAGAAATAATATGGCTTTAAAGAATGCGTGTGTGCAGATATGAAAAAATGCGAGGTGGGGTTGGTTAATGCCAATGGCTACCATTATTAGACCTAATTGACTTGATGTTGAGTGAGCAATAACTTTTTTGATGTCATTTTGTGGTAGTGCTGATGCAGCGGCGTAGAAGGTAGATAGGGCACCTAAGCAGAGGCAGGTTGTGAGTGCATGCGGGTTTTGGGCGATGAGAGGGTGAATTCGAATTATTAGGAAAATTCCGGCTACAACTATTGTACTAGAATGAAGTAGGGCAGAAACTGGTGTGGGGCCTTCTATTGCTGCTGCTAGTCATGGGTGAAGGCCAAATTGGGCAGATTTACTTGCGGCGGCAAGGATGAAGGCTATAAGAATGGGTGTAGGGGTGTTGAATGAGTATATTGCTTGTATATTAGTAAGTATGAGCTCTTTAAGAGCTCAGCAAAAGATTACTAAAAATCCAATGTCTCCAATTCGATTATATAAGACTGCTTGCACTGCCGCGGTCGCGGCATTTGCGCGGCCGTGGAATCAGCCAATAAGTAAATATGATATAATTCCTACGCCCTCTCAGCCAATAAATAAGGTAAATAGGTTACCTGCTGAGACAAGGATAATTATTGCTATGAGAAAAATAAGAAGGTACTTTATAAAATTCTCGAGGTTGGGATCAGAATGTATATATCATGTTGAAAATTCTAGGATACTTCATGATACGAAGAAAGCCACGGTTATGAATAGGAGGGAGTAAGAGTCAAACTGGATTATAAGGGGGATGGGAGAGGCATTTAGTGTTAATCATGACAAGTTCAGGGTAGATATTCATCAGTGTGTATAGAACGTTAGAGAAAGAAATACTAGTGATACAAAAAAGGCTATCTTAATTGCTGTTGTGGCTTTAGCAGGAAATGTTTTCTTTCCAAGTCATATTAGGGGGGTAAGCATAATAATAAAAATAGTAATTGCGGGGGCCATGAGTTTGTCAGTAAGCAGTCGGATGGGTTGGGGGGGGGTGGGGTGTGGGAAATTTGGGCATTGACTCAGAAGCAGAATTGCTCTGTGGACCTTCCAGAAAATCTAACAGTTCTTAATCCCGGGGGGGGTATTAAGAGTCGCTGGTAGAATAATCCATGGGGGGGGTAAGGGGGGGGTAGCGGGAAAAATTTTATAATTTTTGCAAATTTTTAGTGAAAAAAGTTTTAAAAAAGTGCAAAAGGGGGGGAAATAAGGGTATAGGGGATTTCGCTAGATCGTTAAAAATATGTCTTACAAGCATGCAGGTGATGCCCCGGGGATACCATAGATTAGTGGGACATCAATTATAGCTCTTTGTCCCACCCGAATTTAAATGCCTGCTTTTTGTTGTCCATGGGAAGGGTAGGTGAACACTGCTGAGTGGGTGCCTTGTAGTAAGATATTGGAGATGACGCTCAGAGTGAAACCACCCTGACCTTGCTGATGAATGCCAAAAACCCAAAATAGTCTGGGCCGACCTTGACTTCATTAAGTGGTCTGAGCTTATATTAAGGGTCTTTACTTCACCAGCTGCTAAAGCCTTTTAAAAAGCTTCGGTAGGGTAGATTTATTAATGGGTCCATAGATTCGGTTCCGTCAGAAGCCTTATGAAAAGTGAGAAAAGGGTCAACTTATTTTTTGATCCCGGTAGAGTGCACTGCGAGAGGTCTTTAATATAATTACTGGGTTGAGGTGTGCTAATTTAGTTTAAATGGATAGTCGTTATGTCAAATTACGCAAATATATTGGTAGATATATTCATGGATTATAATAATAGGAGGTGAATAATTATTCTGAAGAAAAAGGGCCCTCTTTTTCTTAAGTGCAATTAGTTATTGTTGTAAGTAATATTCCATTATAGTTAATTATTATATTTGATTGACTGGAATATTCATGATCTAATGCAAGTGAAGGTCTTACCTTGTTTTAATGAATGATACATTCAGTATTGTATTAAAGCAGGTATGTTATATATGAGGGTGTAAAATAATAGTGTTCATTTATTATTCATACATTTTAATTTGTTCTTGTGGCTTGAGGATAAAGAGGTGGATTAAAATTTGGATATGATATGCATATACTTAAGCAAGGGAAGGTCCGATAAAGTAGACATAGTTAAGGCGCTGGCAATCATTCTAAATCATTATTTCAAATAAATTAATGCTTATTATACATAGTATGATGGGGTAAATAAATTAATGCTTATTATACATAGTATGATGGGGTAAATAAATTAATGCTTATTATACATAGTATGATGGGGTAAATAAATTAATGCTTATTATACATAGTATGATGGGGTAAATAAATTAATGCTTATTATACATAGTATGATGGGGTAAATAAATTAATGCTTATTATACATAGTATGATGGGGTAAATTTATGAGTTTATTCTCCACTGCGCCCGTAAGAGGGAATAGGAAGATAAAAACAACGAAGTAGAGGCCTGAGGCCAGTTGGCCAATAGCAATGAATGGGTCTTCTACTGGTTGGCCTCCAATTCACGTTAAGATTATTGTGTTGGCGATTAAGGTCCAGAAGAGAATTTTTGTTAATGGGCGGAAAGTCATGGTTCGTTGTTTAGACGTGTTGGTCAGAGGTACAAAGATAAGGATTATGATAGAGAATAAAAGTGCTAGGACCCCTCCTAGTTTATTAGGGATTGAGCGCAGAATTGCGTAGGCAAAGAGGAAGTATCATTCAGGTTTGATGTGGGGTGGTGTAACTAATGGGTTGGCTGGGGTAAAGTTGTCTGGGTCGCCAAGAAGATTAGGGTTAAAAGTGGATAATAAGGCTAGGGAGGTTAATATGATAGTGAAACCTAAAATGTCTTTGTAGGAGAAGTACGGATGAAACGGGATTTTGTCTAAGTTTGAGTTTAGTCCTGTTGGGTTTGACGAGCCTGTTTGGTGAAGGAAAAGAAGGTGCATTATGCTGGCACCTATAATTGCGAACGGTAGGATGAAGTGGAAAGTAAAGAATCGTGTTAAAGTTGCATTGTCAACTGAGAAGCCGCCTCAGATTCACTGGACAAGGGTGTTGCCAATGTATGGGGCTGCCGACATTAGATTTGTAATCACTGTGGCCCCCCAAAACGATATTTGTCCTCATGGGAGAACATATCCAACAAAGGCGGTAGCCATTAGAAGAAATAGGAGAATAACACCAATGTTTCATGTCTCTTTAAAGTTAAATGACCCATAGTATAGGCCGCGGCCGATGTGCAGATAAACACAAATAAAGAAGAATGATGCGCCGTTGGCGTGGAGATTACGGAGTAGTCAGCCATAATTTACGTCGCGACATACGTGAGCAATAGAAGAGAATGCAAGTGATGTGTCTGCAGTATAGTGTATTGCTAGAAATAAACCCGTTGCAACTTGAGCGATGAGGCATACTCCTAATAAGGATCCGAAATTTCATCAGGCGGATAAGTTGGCAGGAGTTGGAAGATCAATAAATGAGTTATTAATGATTTTGATGGCGGGGTGAGCTTTACGTATTGCGGGGGTCATAAGGGTTCCTATAGTTGAATATCAGCGGTAGTTTTTCGGACTATAGGTCTAGGTTAAACCCCTAGTAGGAACCATGATTGCTGAGATGAGTCTATTAATAGGGGTGGTGGCCGTGGCGTCTAATCCGTCTCCGTTTTTTGCTGCCTTGGGTTTAGTATGAGGTGCGGGCGCCGGTTGTTTTGTTTTGGTAAAAAGTGGGCTTGGGTTTTTATCATTAGTGTTGTTTCTAATTTATTTAGGGGGAATAATAGTTGTGTTTGCTTATTGTTCGGCTCTGGTTGCTGAGCCTTACCCTGAGGCGTGGGGCAGTCATACTGTGCTTTATTATATTTTTTTATATCTGCTAGTGCTGTTGGTAGGTATAGTTCTGGTGGGGGAGATGGGGGGTAATATCAAATATAGCGTAGGCCAAGATTTAATTTTGGCTGAGTGATGGGGGGTTTCTGAGTTGTTGGGTGCGGGGGGCTGAATGTTAGTTTGTTGTGGGTGGGGGTTGTTACTCACATTGTTTGTAGTTTTAGAGGTTGTGCGGGGACATAGTGTAGGGGCTTTACGTGCAGTGAGGTTCGAGTTGGCCACGGAATTGAACCGAGGTAATAAGTAGTTAGCAACACTCACTAGATCCAACCTTACTCGGTGGACAGAAGGGGGTAAGTCTTCATTGTTAGAGCCACAGTCTAATGGTTTAGTTAAACTATGTCCACAAAATATAATTAAATTTGGTTTGGTAATTAGTAGAAGAGCTGGTAAAATATGAAGATAAAGAAGAATGTGTTCGCGCGTGCTTAAAGGGAAAAGCGTTTTAATATGATTTGGCAAGGGTCCGCGTTGGGTAGTCCATAAAACATACAAGGTATATGCGGTCGTAAAAATTAAATTTATTACGACAAAGATAAAGGTAACTGGGGATCAGTTAAATAGGGAGGCAATAATTAGGAACTCCCCTGCAAAGCTAATTGAAGGTGGTAGAGCAATATTAAATAGGGCTATAACTAATCATCATGCCCAGCCTAATGGAAAAAGTAAAATTATTCCTCGAATAACAATCATTGTGCGTGAATTTGTTCGCTCATATGCTGTATTTGCTAGGCAGAATAGTGCTGATGACGAGAGTCCGTGGGCGATTATTATAATTGTTGCTCCTGAGTAGCTTCATGGTGTAGAGATTAATGCCGCGGCAATTACTAGGTTTATGTGGCTTACAGAGGACATAGCAATTAGTGACTTTAAATCGGTTTGGCGTAGGCAAAGTAGGGCTGTTATTAAAACTCCTATAATGGCAATTATTATAATTGGAAGTGTTTTGCTTAGGAAAACATTCGGTAAAATAAAGGATGTACGTAAGATGCCGTAGCCCCCAAGTTTAAGCAGGGTGCCTGCTAGAACTATAGAGCCTGCAATAGGGGCTTCAACATGAGCTTTAGGAAGTCATAAATGGAGACAATATATGGGTAGTTTAACTAAAAATGCGGCATTATATATTGCTCAAAACAGTCCTGGGAAAGTTGTTTCTGGTTGCAGAATGGATATGGTTTTTAAGTAAACTGGTAAGACTGAGCCAGATAGGGCATATAGTTTAATAAACCAGATCATTAGCGGCACTGCGCCTATTATAGTATAGAATGCTAAATATATGCCCGCCTCGAGGCGGCGCTCTTGAGCGCCTCAGCGGGTAATAATAATCATAGTGGGAATTAATGATGCCTCAAAGAAAATGAAGAAGAGCATTAAGTCAGATGTCGAAAAAGCTAGAAGCGTTGTAAGTTGAAGAAATGTACTGTTGGCAATATATATGCGTTGACGATTAACTGGCTCTAGGCTGAGTTTGCTTTGGCTCGCTAATATAGTCAGAGGAAAGAGCCAGCATGTCAGAATTGCCAATGGTCCAGAAATGTGGTCAATAATAAATAGCGAATTTGAGAAATAAAAATTTTGGTGAACAAACCACAGTAGGGATATAAATGCAATTAAAAAACTTTGCTTGGTTGTGATTAATCATAAGTTTTTTGGTGAGGCAAGCGCAATGGTAAAGAAGATTGCAGTTCAGGAAAGGATTAAGATTAGCACTGAAGTAAGTTTAAGGTCATAAGGTTATCATTACCGTGAGATCGGTATGTGGCTACTATAAGTGCAAGTCCTAAAGCCGCCCCACAGGCGGATATTGAAAGAAGAAAAACTGGGAAAACGTAGGCGGCTAGAGTTAAATAGTTTGAGCAAAGGCTCAAGGCAATATAGGTAATTAACATTAACCCCTCCAGGCATAAGAGGGCTGAAAGTAAATGTATTCGATGAGCCGCTAGGCCAATAAGAGTAATAAGATACATGGTGGGCAGGAGGTATATCATAAAGGTGCTATGGGGTTGAACCATAATTACCTGAGCCGAAATCAGGTGTCTTTTTTAGACTAGCCCCTTATTCTGCCCATTCTAGGCCGGCTTGAAGTCATTCGTATATATACCCAGCAGTTAATAACAGAAGAATAATTATGGCTCATATGATAACTTGAAGTGGGTAGGGTAGTTGGAGGGCTCATGGTAGTGGTAATAGAAGAGCAATTTCTAAATCAAAAAGCAAAAATAGAATAGCCACTAGGAAGAAGCGTATAGAATATGGTAGCCGGGCTGATCCCAGCGGGTCAAATCCACATTCGTAGGGTGAGAGTTTTTCTGTGTCTGGGAGCAGGGTTGCTAGTCAGAAGCTGGCGCCAGCTAAAATAACTGACAGTAAAATTGTTACTAGCACGAATGCAAGCATTATTTTTTCCTGGGGTTAAACCAGAACTAAATGAGTGGAAATCATTTGTACTATTATACTAAAAAAATAAAAACCTCATCAGTAAATTGAAACGAATAGGAATAGTCAAACTACGTCAACGAAATGTCAGTATCATGCTGCGCCTTCAAACCCAAAATGGTGTTGGGTTGTAAAGTGGTTAAATACTTGACGTAACAGGCATGTAAATAAAAATATAGTTCCAATAATAACGTGTAATCCGTGGAAGCCCGTTGCAACAAAAAATGTCGTACCATAAATGCCATCAGCAAGTGTAAATGGGGCTTCGTAATATTCTATCGCTTGCAGGGCAGTAAAATAAATGCCTAGTAGAATTGTTAAAGCTAGTGCCTGGGTTATGTTTTTTTTATTACCTAGTATTACACTATGGTGTGCTCAGGTGACTGATACTCCAGAGGCCAATAGGACTGCAGTATTAAGAAGAGGAACTTCAAAAGGATTAAGTGGGGTAATTCCTGTTGGTGGTCATGCTTCGCCTACGTCTGGGGTTGGCGCAAGGCTGGCGTTGTAGAAAGCTCAGAAGAAGCCTATAAAGAAAAAAATTTCTGAAGTAATAAATAAAACTATTCCGTACCGGAGACCCTTATGAACTGGAATAGTGTGATGGCCTTGAAATGTACCCTCGCGGATTACATCGCGTCATCATTGATACATTGTTAAAAGTATAAGTATTATGCCCAGTGTTACTGTAATAATTGAGTTAAAATGGAACCATATGGCTAGGCCGCAAGTTAACAAGAAAGCGGCTGTGGCGCCGGTTAGGGGTCATGGGCTAGGGTTTACTATATGAAAAGCATGTGCTTGGTGGTTCATAAGTATTCTCATGTAGATAAAGGCTAAATAAAAGCACAAATACATAGGCTTGGATTATAGCCACTGCAATCTCTAGAATGGTCAGCAGGAGTAGAACTGTAAATGACAGTAGCGAAATAAAAGTTGAAAAGGAAATCATAAATATAGTGGCTGTGGCAATAAGTTGAATAAGTAAGTGCCCAGCGGTCAAGTTTGCTATTAGGCGTACGCCTAAGGCAATTGGGCGGATTAGTAAACTGATTGTCTCAATAAAAATTAAAATAGGAATAAGTGGAGTAGGTGTACCTTCTGGTAGAAAATGAGCTAAAGATGCGGAAAGTTGGTTTCGAAATCCTACAAGTACAGTTGCAAGTCATAGCGGAATGGCCAAGCCTAAATTTAGTGGCAGTTGAGTTGTGGGGGTAAATGTATATGGGAGTAATCCTATTAAGTTTATGCCCAGTAAAAAGACTATAACGGTAACAATTAAAAGTGCTCATTTGTGGGCAGATTTATTTATTGGTGTAAGAATATGTTTTGTGAAGGTGCTTAAAAATAGTGATTGGATAGTGATAAGGCGATTTGGAATCAAGTGGTTGGATGGGGAATAGAACAAAAGCCATGGAAAAATTATTGCAATCAGGAATAAGTGGATGCCAAATAGGGTTGGTGATGTAAATTGGTTAAACAGGCTCCCTATCAAGGTCATGGTGCCCCCGTTCGCCGGGGATGAGGGTTTATTGGTGATATTGTACGGTACAGTGTATAGTTTTTAAACATTGTCCCAAGTGCAACGACAAGGATAGCTCATAGGGCTACGTGAAGGAAAAAGAAAAGAGTTTTAACCATTCATTAAGGGTGACTTAAAATCACCTTGCGGCAGCTTAAAGACTGCCATGTGTTAGTTTCTTAATGATGAATATGCACGCAAGGAAGACAGAGTTCATGAGGGGATAAAAATCATATTAACACAGCATTTAGTACTGGGCCAGTGCAAATATAAAACAGGTAATTAGGTGGGTAGTAGTGATAAAAAGCGGGTTCTCCGCTGGGTGAGCGATCAGGCGCAATCTTAAGATTACTATGCGCCAAATGACTCTAAAGTTCGGACCCCGGGGGTCCGAACGGGTAAGGGGGTGTTTAATAAGGTCTGAGTAAATAAATTTATTTTATTTGCTTTAATAGCCATTTTCATATTCGTTTTGATTGTTGTGTTCGTCACGCTCGGAGTCGTGTTCAGGATTTTTTAAATGTTCATACTCAAAGCCGTACTCATTGATGTGTTATTAGTCATGCTCATAGTCGTGCTCGCAGTCATTTTGCTAATTGAATAAATATATGAGTTCATGGGCGTATTATTAGTCACGCGTGCACGCGGTTTCGCAGCTGTGCTAATGCTCATGGTCGTATTGATAATCATACTCATAGTCGTGTAAATTTCCCTAGTGGGCGTGAGCCTTTTGGTAGGACTATGCGGTACATAAGGTAGTTGCTTAGCAGTTTAGCAAGCAATAAAGAAAAGAGGGTGCCAATTATTGTGCAAATGATAAATCCAATAATCTTTAACATTCATTAAGGGTGGGTGGAGTCACCTATCTACAGCTTAAAAGGCCGTCGCGTACCATATAGCTTCTTAATGAAAAGTTAAGAGTCCTGTATTTCTAAAATTCATGGTAAAAAGTCAAGGACCGGTAGGGCTTCAACTACAATTGGTATAAAGCTATGGTTAGCGCCACAAATTTCTGAACATTGGCCATAGTATACGCCTGGGTGGGCCACTAGAATAGATGCTTGAGTGAGTCGCCCTGGGATGGCGTCAGTTTTAATTCCTAATGATGGGAGTGCTCAGGAGTGTAGTACATCATCTGCAGTAACTAAGATTCGAGTTAGTGTTCCTGTGGGAATCACTATTCGATTATCCACCTCTAGCAGGCGGAATAAGCCGGGGTTAAGATCTTTAGTGGGTAATATATACGAGTCAAATCCAATGTTATCAAAATCTGAGTATTCGTAGGTTCAGTATCACTGATGGCCAACGGTTTTAACAGTTAAGTCAGGTGAGGAGACTTCATCTATTAAATAGAGAATTCGCAATGATGGAAGTGCAATAACGATTAAAATCACTGCTGGTATGATAGTTCATACTATTTCAATTTCCTGTGCGTCTGTTATATTAGTACTAAATAATTTGGATGTTATTAGTGTAATAATAATATACAGCACTAATGTGCTAATTAAAAGAACTGCTATAAGCGTATGGTCGTGGAAGTGAATTAACTCTTCCATAATAGGGGATGCGGCGTCTTGAAGGCCAAATTGTGTGGGTTGTGCTATAGAGGAACACAAGGGTCTCACTTGTAAATTTACCCTGACAAGGTAATATTATACTTTAATCAGTGCCTCCAAGAAAGTGACAGATGGGTTATGTGCCTGGCTTGAAACCAGGTCAAGAGGGTTCAACTCCTTCCTTTCTCGCGCAGTTTAACAGAGAATGTTGCTTCTTCAAATGTATGATGAACAGGGGGGAAGCCCAATGTTCATTCTACATTTGAAGAAGTTAAGTCTGAGTGGGAAAAAACGCGTTTAGATGAAAACGCTTCTCAGACAATAAAAATTATTACCATGACGGCAATCAGTGAGATCACAGAACCGATGGAGGAGGCGGTGTTTCATAATGTATAGGCGTCTGGGTAGTCTGAGTACCGTCGTGGCATTCCGGCAAGCCCTAGAAAATGCTGAGGGAAAAATGTAAGGTTAACACCAGCAAACATAATTACAAATTGGATTTTTGTTCAAGCAGCATGGAGTTTATAGCCGGTAAATAATGGAAACCAGTGCACGAAGCCTGCTATAATGGCAAAAACTGCACCTATTGACAGGACATAATGGAAGTGTGCAACAACATAATATGTGTCATGTAGCACAATATCAATTGAGGAATTAGCGAGCACAACCCCTGTGAGACCACCAACGGTAAAAAGGAAAATAAAGCCTAGGGCTCAGAGCATTGCTGCGTCTCATTTAATAGTTCCTCCATGCATTGTAGCTAATCAGCTAAATACCTTCACGCCAGTTGGAATGGCAATAATTATTGTTGCTGAGGTAAAGTACGCACGTGTATCTACATTAAGATCGGTAGTAAACATATGGTGAGCTCATACAATAAAGCCGAGGAATCCAATTGATAGTATAGCTCAAACTATCCCCATATACCCAAATGGCTCTTTCTTATAGGAGTAAAACGCAACAATATGCGAAATAATACCAAATCCTGGGAGAATAAGAATGTAGACCTCGGGGTGGCCAAAGAATCAAAATAGATGTTGATAAAGAACTGGGTCACCCCCTCCCGCGGGGTCAAAGAAAGTTGTGTTAAGGTTGCGGTCAGTAAGAAGTATGGTGATTCCTGCGGCTAACACAGGGAGAGAAAGGAGAAGCAGTACAGCGGTAATAAGAACGGATCAAATGAATAAAGGGGTTTGATACTGTGTTAGTGCAGCCGGCTTCATATTAAGAATAGTTGTAATAAAGTTAATGGCACCTAAAATTGATGACACCCCAGCTAGGTGTAGGGAAAAAATTGCTAGATCAACGGAGGGGCCTGCGTGGGCCAGGTTTCCTGCTAGGGGGGGGTATACAGTTCAGCCAGTTCCGACACCAGCCTCAACAGTTGAAGAGGCAAGGAGAAGTAAAAATGATGGGGGAAGGAGTCAAAAACTTATATTATTTATACGCGGGAAAGCCATGTCTGGGGCGCCCAGTATTAGTGGGACAAGCCAGTTACCAAATCCCCCAATGAGGATTGGCATAACTATAAAGAAAATTATTACAAATGCATGAGCAGTAACAATAACATTGTAGATTTGGTCGTCTCCGAGCAGTGTACCGGGTTGGGATAGTTCAGCGCGGATAAGTAGACTAAGGGCGGTACCAATCATGCCTGCTCAGGCGCCAAAGACCAAGTACAGTGTGCCAATGTCCTTGTGGTTAGTGGAAAAAAATCAGCGGGTTAATATCACAGGTAATGTGGCCGAGCAGGCGGTGGATTGTAGCCCCAAGAACAGAGGTGTAAACCCTCTCATTACCAGGCCCAAGGGGTGTTACACGTGCGGGTGCAAACCGCAAGAAGCAGGAGCAGTTCTGCCGGGGCTTCTCCCGTTTCCTCGTAGACGGGAGAAGTAGAATGAAGCTCGCTGGATAGAGTGTTTAGCTGTTAACTAAAATATTACGGGATCGAGGCCCGTCTTTCTAGAAGGGCTTTATTTTAATTTAAAAAGTTTGAGTTGCATTCAGTAAATGTAGGTTAATGTCCTACAAGTCCTACAGAAATTAAAAGATTTAAACTCTTGCTTAAGGCTTTGAAGGCCTTCGGGCTGGCATTACCCTAAATTTCTATAAAAAAAGAATAATTGTTGGTGTTAGTATAATAGTGAAAATTGCGAGATTATTAAACAGTGCTGTTAGTGAATTAGTTTTAATAGTTGTGTGTCATAGGCTATTGGTGGTAGATATATTTGGTGCGGTAATTATGACTATAATATAGGTGAGGCGTAGGTAGAAGAAAAGGGCTAGGAGTGAGGCTAACATAGCCAGTGCTACAAGAATAATTATGTTCTGTTTAATAAGTTCTATAGAAATTATTAGTTTGGGTATAAATCCGGTGAGAGGTGGGAGGCCTGCTAAGGAGAGTAAAGTAAGCATAGAAATCGCAACTAATATTGGTGTTTTCGCTCATAAAATAGAGATATCAATTAATTTTATAGCGTTTGTTGAAATTAGCATCAGGAACATTGCTGTTGTCATAATGATATACAAAATGAAATTGAACTCTGTTAAAGAAGAATCAAATTTTAAGACTAATATTATTCAGCCGAGGTGGCCAATTGATGAAAATGCTAGAATTTTCCGTATTTGTGTTTGATTAATTCCGCCTCAACCGCCAATAAAGATTGATAATAAGCCAATTGAGGTGGCGGCATAAATATTAATGTGGTATATAAGTTGAAGTAATAGTGTTATAGGGGCGATTTTTTGTCACGTCGAGATAATTAATCCAGTAGATAATGGGGTGCCTTGGAGCACTTCGGGAAGTCAGAAGTGTAAAGGAGCCAATCCTAGTTTTATTATCAGGGCTAATGTTAAGATAATCGTTATATGGTCAAGGGTGTTGGTGATGGTTCATTGTCCTGTGCTTCATGCGTTTATTAGTGCTGAAAATAGGACAATGATGGAGGCCGTTGCTTGTGTTAAGAAATATTTTGTGGCGGCTTCAATAGCTCGTGGATGGGGAATTTTGGTAATAAGAGGAATAATAGCTAGTGTATTAATTTCTAGGCCAATTCAAGCAAGCAGTCAGTGGTGGCTTAACAGGGTAGTTGTTGTGCCAATTGAGAGGCTAAGTAAAAATATAGAGTAAGCTAAGGGGTTAATTAGTAAGAGAAGGAGTTTAACCAACATTGTTGGGGTATGGGCCCAAAAGCTTTTTTAGCTGATCTTACTAAAGAGAAGCAAGGTGGAATAGCGAAGGGTTTTGATCCCTTAGACGTAGGTTCAACTCCTATCTCTTTAAGGAAGTGATGGGGTTTGAACCCATATTAGCCTCCCTATCAAGGAGGTCCTTATCTTTCGGGCACACTTCCATATTATAGGGGGAGAAATTAAAGTTGCTGTTGGTATAGAAATAAAAATTATTGTGGCAGCAATTGTAACAGGCAAGAAGTTTTTCCAGGCAAGATGTATAAGTTGGTCATAACGGAATCGCGGGTATGAGGCACGAATTCATAAAAAGTAAATGGACATTGAGGATGCTTTTAACATGAGAAAAATTGTTGAGAACGTTTTTATTAATATTGCGGCTCCGAGGAATAAAATAGTTGATAAAGTATTTATTATTAAAATGTTAGCATATTCGGCGAGGAAGAATAAGGCGAATGGGCCACTTGCGTATTCAACATTAAATCCTGAAACAAGTTCTGATTCTCCCTCAGTTAAATCAAATGGGGCGCGGTTTGTTTCGGCCAGTGTAGTAATATATCATATAAGTGCCAGAGGTCATAAGGGAAGGAGTAATCATAAGTGTTGTTGTGTAATATTAAAAATGGTTAGTGTGAAGCCGCCAGCTAAGAAAATTGAACAAAGGATAATTAGGGCTATCGTGACTTCATAAGAAATGGTTTGTGCTACAGCGCGTAAGGAGCCGATAAGGGCATATTTAGAATTTGATGCTCATCCAGAGCCAAGAGTAGTATAAACAGTAAGGCTCGAGACAGCGAGGACAAATAGGATACTTATAGTAATATCTGATTGGGGTGTGGGTATTGGAAATGGTGCTCATATAACTATTGCTAAAATAAGAGCTAGTGTGGGGGTCAAGATGAACAGTATTTGCGCTGCCGTAGCTGGTTGAACGGGTTCTTTAATAAATAGTTTAACTCCGTCTGCAATTGGTTGTAGGAGTCCAAATGGGCCTACTTTATTGGGGCCTTTGCGGTGTTGTATATAGCCCAATACCTTTCGTTCAATTAATGTAAAAAATGCCACTGCAAGTAGAATTGGGGCAATAAATATAATTGGGTGGGTGAGGTTAAGTATTTGATTCATCTAAGTTAACGAGGGGACTTGAACCCCTAGTGTAAAGGGCTTAGGCCTTTCGCATAGCCATGTTCTGCCACGTTAACAAATCATTGACTTTAATAGTTAAGTAGGTACTTGCTAATTAAGTTGGAAACATTAGTAGTATTTGTGGCTTGGGGGATATTGGCCACGTTACTTCGGTCCTTTCGTACTAGAAGTAACTCTTTATAGATAGAAACCGACCTGGATTGCTCCGGTCTGAACTCAGATCACGTAGGGTTTTAATCGTTGAACAAACGAACCTTCGGTAGCGGCTGCACCACCGGGATACCCTGATCCAACATCGAGGTCGTAAGCCTACTTGTCGATATGAGCTCTTGAAGTAGATTGCGCTGTTATCCCCAGGGTAACTTGGTCCGTTGATCGATTATCGGGTCAGTAAACGTTAGTATACTAATTTCTAGAATTGTAGTTCTTAAATAAAGATTGTGTTCTTTCCGTCGTGGAGGATGTGCTTTACTCCGCGGTCACCCCAACCCAAAACCTTATAACATGGCTTAAATTTATTATGGGTTAAGTGGTTAAGTTGTTATTTGGTTTGAAGCTCCATGGGGTCTTCTCGTCTTATATTAATATTCCCGCTTCTTCACGGGAAGATCAATTTCACTGATCAAAAAGAGGAGACAGTAAAACCCTCGTGATGCCGTTGATACGAGTCCCCATTTAAAGAACAAGTGATTATGCTACCTTCGCGCGGTTAGGATACCGCGGCCGTTTAAAATTCACTGGGCAGGCTGGACCTCTTATTATAGCCAAGAGGCGATGTTTTTGGTAAACAGGCGGGGCCGTCATTTGCCGAATTCCTTCTCTTTTTTTAAATCTTTCCTGGAATGCGCTAGTGTTAGGTTAACGAGTAAATACTGCAGGGTTTTCTTGTGGCGTTATTGCAGTAGGTTTAGGTTCGGTAATTACCAATGGTCGATCCATGTTGGTTTATATTTGCATTTTGGAGAATTATAAATTCTTGTTACTAATCCTAACATGGTGTCTTCCATATTAATATGGAGTCATTCATTATAAATTAAGGGTTCATGAAGGTTGATGGTATTTTGTGAGATTAAGGTTACGCTTTGACGCGTTTTAAAAGGTGGCTGCTTTCAGGCCCACTTGGTAGTGTTAAGATTTTACCCTGCTGCTTAGGTTGTGTCCTGGCTTAAATAAGCTGTTCCTTATTTAAATAACTCTTAAGCTTTAAATGTTGTTGGGCTTCATTGGGGAAGCTTAAGGCAGAACTTATATTCTTTTCATGAATAACCAGCTATTTCTAGGCTCGATAGGCTTTTCACCTCTACTTAAAAATCACCCCACTCTATTGCTACAGAGACGGGTTGGCCCAATAGGCTGTTTTAAAGTAGCTCGCCTAGGTTCGGGGTTTAAAACTTAAATTTCATTTTGCTTATTAAGTCTTGCTAGGCCATGATGCAAAAGGTACGAGGTAAGTTCTCTGCTGTAAGTAGCTTCGAGTGTTTCATTATTATTTCATCTTTCCCTTGCGGTACTATTTCTATAGCGCCAAGAGCTTTTTCAATCGCCTTTACTTAAGGAGTTAAAATGTTTTATTAAATAAATATAGGGGTAAGGAACTCATAAAATAATTTAGGGCTAAATTTAGGGCTCAAAATGGTCTGGGTTGCACGGACATTTTCCCGGTGTAAGCGGGGGGCTTTTATTAAGCTACATTTTGGTATTCCAAGTACACTTTCCAGTATACTTACCATGTTACGACTTGCCTCTTCTAAGGCGCGGCAAATAGGTTATTTAACTAGTAAAAAGCTATCGAAGAGGGTGACGGGCGGTTTGTACACGTTCCAGGGCCAAATTAAGTAAGGCTCTCTATTCCTTACTTACTGCTAAATCCACCTTCATGACTTTGTTTCATGCAGTAATTCGTGTGTTCTAAATTAGAAATTGTAGCTCATTTCTTCCATTTTATAAGCTGCACCTTGACCTGACGTTTTGGCTCTTAGTCCTTGTGCTTACTTTTCTTCATTCAAATGATAAGCTTACGACGGAGGTATACAGGCTGAGTAGCAAAAAATGGTTAGGTAGATCGTGGATTGTCGATTATAGAACAGGCTCCTCTAGTTGGGTGGAACACCGTCAAATCCTTTGGGTTTTAAGCGGGGCTCGTAGTACCCTGGCGTTTTAAGTGTAGGTGAAATTTATGGTGTGGCATAGTGGGGTATCTAATCCCAGTTTGTTCCCAAACTTTCGTGTATTCAAGAAGTTAATTAGAGTAACTTTCGTTTCTGGGTTTCTTAATAAGTAAGCTTTAAACAGCTAAGCTTCCATTCAACTCTAACTTAGTGGCTCTTTAATCACGCTTTACGCCGGTAGTCATTAACTTGAGTCCACGGTATGGCCGCGGCGGCTGGCACCGGGTTTGCCGACTCTCTTTTCTTTGACTGATTCAGGCTTTCGCCTATAGACAATGTTGATCACTGCTGACTACCTTTGGAGGCGTGGTGAAACTAGGCGTTATGGGCAAGGGTTCTGTGCCTGATGCCAGCTCCTTGTCCTTTTGAAGGATTAAAGGGCGTTTTCACGGGAGTGCGGAGACTTGCATGTGTAAATTAAGAGACAGTTAATGTTAAAGTCAGGATTAAACTTGTTACTCTTAGAACTTTTTATGGTTCATCTTAGCGTTTTCAGCACTATGCTTTGGGTTTAAGCTATAGGAGTTCAAAACATAGTTTAATTAGAATACTGGCTTTGGGAGTCAGTGGAAAAGGTTAGATTCCTTTTGTTTTGAATTAAAGCTTTTACTTGGGCTTGCACCAAGAGTTGTTGGCGCCTAAAGCCAGTGGAAGACTTTTTCCATTAAAAGCAGTCCTGAGTAAAATATAAATTTACACTCTTTGGTTTACAAGACCAACGCTTTAGTTTAAGCTACCAGGAC